GGACTCCTAATGGGTTGAATACCATATCCACGGGCGTTCCATCTTGCAAATAGGGCATATCTTGTCTAGACAAAATCTTAGAAATTATACCCTTATTCCCATGCCTTCCAGCTACTTTATCACCTACTTTTATTTCACGTTTCTGTGAAATATATACACGAATCCTTTCTGGATTATAATTGGAACCCCCCTTTCTATGGATCCATCTCACATCAATAACTCGACCCCTTCCCCCTATAGGTAGTCTTAGAGAAGTTTCTTTTGAAGTGGATACCTGAATGCCAAGTATAGCTCGTAATAATCTATCCTCCGGGGCATATGACGATTCGCTCGCTGTCTGAGGTGTTAATTTACCTACTAAGATATCACCTGTTTCTATCCAAGATCCCAGCATCACAATTCCATTTCTGTCTAAATTTCGGAGTAAATGAGCCTCTAAATGCGGGATCTCCTTAGTGATTCTTTCAGGACCTTGGCTTGTTACATGAGTCTGAATTTCATATTTCCGGATGTGAAAAGAAGTATAAATATTTTCATAGACCAGACGTTCGCTAATTAGTACTGCGTCTTCAAAATTGTAACCTTCCCATGGCATATAAGCTACTAATACATTTTTTCCTAAAGCGAGTTCCCCACCAGCTGTAGCCGCACCGCCCGCTAGAATTTGTCCCTTTTTAATGTATTGACCCCGCGGAACCTGAGTTTTTTGATGCATACAAGTATTTTTGTTGGAACGTTGATACATAACTAATGGAATGCTTAGAGTATCCCCATTACTTGAGAAAATGATCTTTCGAGTATCAGTATAAATGATTTTTCCCTTGCGTTCGGTTATAGCTGAAATCCCCGAATCTAGAGCCGTTTGACCTTCCAACCCAGTTCCAACAATGCACTTCTCGGACCGAGAGAGGGGAACTGCTTGGCGCTGCATATTAGAACTCATTAAAGCTCGATTCGCATCATTATGCTCGATAAAAGGAATGAGGGAAGCTCCAATAGAAAAATATTGGAAGGGAAAAATGCTTCTAAGATGAATCTCTTCCCATGCAATAGTCAGGAATTCTTGACGATATCGAGCTGGAACAACCTGTTGTTCTTGAATACCCCGACTCAAGGCCAAAGAATTTCCTGCTGCTACCATATAATATTCATCTCTATTTGGTGATAAATAAACCATCTGTGCCTCTTTTGATCTCTCAGATAATTCATAAAACGGACTCTCTATAGATCCCCAATAACCAACCTTCACATGAATAGCTAATGATCCAATAAGCCCAACATTGATTCCTTCGGACGTGTCAATTGGACAAATACGTCCATAATGACTCGGGTGGATATCTCGTATCCGAAAACTAGCAGTTCGACCCGTCAATCCTCCAGGACCCAAATAACTCCATTTTCGCCCATGAACAATTTGTGTCAACGGATTAGTTCGATCCAAAACTTGAGATAAAGGATGTAGGCCAAAAAACGATTCATAAGTAGTTGTTAATGAAGTTGAAGTTACCAAATTTTGAGGAGTCGGTATCAATTTATGCCTGATTGCTCCACATATAGTTCCTCGAACCGTATTTTCTAAACGAACAAGAGCCAATCCGAATTGATCCTGTAATAGATCTGCTACAGAACGAATACGTTTATTTTTCAAGTGATTCATATCGTCAAGTGTACCCATTCCCAATTTCATTCCAATCAAATGATCCACAGCAGCCAATAGATCTCGTGGTAACAAAAATGTATTGTTTTGGGGTATATCAAGATTCAGTCTCCGGTTCATATTTCGTCGACCAATCTTTCCTAATTCACATCTTTGTTGAAAAAATTTCTTTTGTAATTCCTTGCATAAGGACTCAGAAAATACCGGATCCCCCCCTACACAGGCAAATTGTTGATAAAACTCCAAAATAGCATTTTCTTTTGACCCAATCTTTTTTTTCTCTTTATCATTCGGGAAAGACAAGAAAATCTCAGGGTAACAAACATTATCTAGAATTTCTCTTATATTCGAACCCATAGCTGATGATAGAACTAGAATAGATATTTTTTGTTTTCTACTTACACGGGCCCATATCCTTGCTTTTCTATCAATTTCTAATTCCGACCTTCCCCCCCAATCCGATATTATAGTACTGGTATAGACAGAAATTCCGTTATGTTCCAATTCTGAACGGTAATAAATACCGGGACTTTGCAATATTTGGTTGATCACAATTCGGTATATTCCATTTACTATAGAGGTTCCAAAAGAATTCATTATAGGGATGTTTCCAATAAAAACGGTTTGTTCTTGCATATTTCTACCGGTTTTCCAAATTAAGACCGCGGGTACATATAATTCAGAAGAATATGTGAGTGATTCATAAACAGCATCTCTTTCTTTTATCAAGGGCTCTACCAATTGATATGTTTCCACAAATAATTGAAATTCAATTTCTTGATCTCTATCTTCAATTTTTTGAAACTTATGAAATTCTTCCGTCAAGCCCTGATTAATGAACCTACAAAATCCCTCAAATTGTATCTGACTAAATCCAGGTATTGTGGACATTCCCTCATTTCCATTCTGGAGCATCTGAATCTGAAGTTTCCTCTTTATTGAAAAAATCCCATTATTGGCGACTTGGCTCACTATTCATCGAACCATACCGATTGATCTAGCAATGATGGAATGGATATTCTGTTTACTGAATCACATAAAATCTTAGTCAACTCCATCCATATATATCATACGTATGAACGGAAGCAAGACAGAGAAATGGAGGGCATTTTCATTTTCGATGCAAGTTCGAATTTGAGCTTGAGCCAGGTACAAATAGAAAGAAATGGAAATTGATAAAGCATTCCTGGGAAAAATTCTGTCACTTAGGCTGATGGAGTCTTTTATCGGATATCAAAATTGATCCAATTTATACCTAATTCTTTTATTATGATATTACGATCAGGGTACAAAAAAAGAAAAAATCAATGAATTCAAGATTCAATCTGCTCTCTATGAATGAGATAAAAACAGAAGAATCAGGAATAGCATAGAGTTTCCATTTTTTTAGCACACGCAATTGAATAAAGGAATTCGCAAATCTTTTTTTGGTAGTAGAATTTCTAAAATACAATGGAATTGCGTACGTATATAGTCATAGGAGTAATCTTTAGGAAGTACATGCCGATATAGCTATTTAGCTATCCGTATATCACATCTTTTATCATAATTGAACTTGGTTCAACATAGGTTAGGTCGCACTCTACCATAATGTCTATCTTCTATTCATATTCAATGAAATATTCAAGCACGATGATCCTATATAGGGATATGTGCATAAGAAATAGACCCGGGCTCGGTATCCACGTATAAGAATCTCTGTTTTGGAGTTTACACTGTTCTGGGGTTTACATATACACATTTATTTTATTATAATTAGAATTGATAATGATTAGTCGTAAATCAATTGGATTTTGCATCCATTAAGGGAATACAAATGGAGATACAAATTGAAGAGCTGTTCGCTAATTCAAAGTAAGAAAAGTAAGTAAGAGTAAAAGAGTAATAAGTAAATAGTTAATGAAGTAAAGAGTGAATTATTCTAAATTGCCCTGCATTTTACAGTCTGTGACCGGGGCCGGGAATCTTTTCACTTTTCTATAGATCTATCGAATCTATAGAAAAGTGAAAAGAGAAGGTAAGTTTTTAAGCGACGCGTATTTTGAGATAAAATCAATCGAAGAAAAGAATAGAAACAGGATCCAATAAAAAAGAGGAATTCTTTTTTGGAAAAGGATAAGTACAACGAGATTCAAGATCCAAAAAGAAAAGAAATTAAGAAAGTAAAAAATTCAAATCAAAACAAAATGAGGAGAGGAATAGAAATAGAATAATAATAAATAGAATTATCTAAATTCTAGAATTATAGAATAGATATATAGATAGAATTAGAGAATATATATATATAATAGAAATAGAATTTCTTTATTTCTTTATCCATTTTGGATGGGATTTGGCGGTATGGCCAAGTGGTAAGGCGGGGGACTGCAAATCCTTTATCCCCAGTTCGAATCTGGGTGTCGCCTGATCAACAAAAAGAATACTTGGAATTTCTTAATCCTGTTGATCAAACTTGACGAATTCTTGCCCCGTAAAAGCATAGGCAAGGGCTAGGTCTGTCGATACTTGATTTTGAGAACCCGTAGGGCCTATAAAAGACTGTCATCTTTTTTCTCAAAATCTGGGTTCTGAGTGTGGCTAAAACAGGTACCAAGAAATCTGAAGCAACCCAATCTTATTAATGATTGGTTTGGGCTATTCTGAATTGAATCAAATAAAAGAAATAGTGAGAATTCATTCTGGGCATCAGAACTATGAAAGTAAGAAGTCGGAAATCTTGGTATCCAAAGGTTCCTAAGAGACACTCCATTTTGGCTACTAAGGTTGAAGAAAGGATTATAAAAAAGATTCTAAAGACTCCCTAATTATTTTACACTAGAACTTTCTTAATATTGAGGTAGTGTCTAGTAACTCTGTCTGCGATGAAATTAGATTGGATAAGCTGATGGGAAATTCATTTAAGAATTGTGGGTGGAAAGAACTGAAGATACTTTGTATCCAGACTCACTAGAGTCTCTTAGTGCTGCTCATAAATTTAATCAGAATGGTTGAATGGCTCTTCTTTTTTTTTCTTATATCTTATATTTTATTTCATTATATTCTATTCTTATTTTCTTTCTATTTGTATATTTTATTTGATTTTTTCTTATTCTATTTTCTTTTTTTTTCCAATTCTTTCTATTTCAATAGAATTCTATTGAATAAGAAATATAGGAACTTTTTATGAGTGGATTCATGAAATTGTTTCATAAAGAGCCATAAGTAAGAATCCTATTTTGACTCTGCACCATTGATTCCACTATGATTATGAATCAATAATGGAAGAATTCCTTCATTTCATAGAGATAGGGGACATCATTCACATGGATATAGTAAGTCTCGCTTGGGCTGCTTTAATGGTAGT